AAGAGATTGTGGCAGATCATGTTCACCAAGAAATGACCCGAAATTTTATCTTGGTCTATTTGAGATTGTTCCTTTTAATCGTAATCAAAGATGTTTTCTTGTCTCTCGTTTCTTTTCCGAACAAATCGAAGAACCTAATGGATCGAACTCGTCCTTAATACGAAGTCCTCTTCTTTACTTTTTATTTTGACTTGGTTGGCAGGGGATCTAAGCGATCACGAGCGCGTCCGATTCAAAAGTTATTTCACAAATTATTTATCCACAGCCCGCTCCGCTGCTGAAGGGATAGAGATAAGCTTTCATAATGAGATTTACTTCCACGAATATGCATGCTAGAAAGATGCTATTTGCTGCTATTCCATCTATTTGTGCATTAAGTTCGAAGAAGATCTCAATCTATAATGAAGAAATGATAGTAGCTCGTTGTTTTATAGGCTTTATCATATTGAGTCGTAAGAGTTTAGGCAATACTTTCAAAGTGACTCTCGACGGTAGAATCCAGGCTATTCAGGAAGAATCGCAGCTAAAGAGGAAGAAAAGAGCACTTTTCATCAAATTTACTTTCTTTTTGATGTTAGTTGTACTTTTCTTTCTCTTTAGCTGGTGGGCCCAGGAGTGGGAGTTCTTTGGGATGGTATCCACACGAGTAGGGCGGGCTCTTTTTATTAAAGGTGTAAGCTCCTTAATGCCCGAAGTGTGGATAAGTTGCGGAGCCAGTTTCGTTGCTTCGGCGCTAGGTGGGGCTCTTATCTCTTGCATGGAGGGGGGAGTACCTCTTCCGGCCGGGACGTCTGGCGCAGGAAGCTCCGGCGCAGGGGGGATGGGAGAACTCACTGGCATGAATGCCCCTGCTTCATCGAGTGGGATACGACCCCCATTTGATCTTAACATGGCTCCGGACCCGGAGCCGGAACCTTCCTCTTCACCCGGCCTCAAAAATAGAATTCTCGAGGCGGAGTTAGAAGAGGCCCAGAAAGAACTTCGCTTCTGGGAAGAGAAGGGAAGGCACTATTTTAAGGAGGAGGCCCGCCTCTATCGTGCCCGGCTGGAGGGAGAGAAGATGGAAAAAGAATTCTATTCTCTCGAAAAAAGGGTCGAGAATCTCCGCCTGGAGCATAGGCGGCTGCTTTCACTAATCGCATCGCGTCGGGGCTAGCGCGCTTTTCAAGCGCTTAGCTTCTGCTAGCGGGGGCGGCAAGGCGTTCCGTTGGAAGCCTAAGCGGTACGGTGGAGATTGGTTGAAGATGATGTTACGCGGCGTTCAGAACCAGCCTTGAAGTGAATGAATTAGAAAGAACGAAGGACAATTATGCCATTAGGAAGAAGTCTTCTACAGAGGGAAAGCCTGTTACGAGTAAGTGGAGAGGAAAGCTCTCCAGAGATTCTTATCTCATTCCATTCCAGTGGCTCGACCAGTAACCAATGGCGAAAACTAAAAAATCCATGGTTTCCCGGTAGAACCCCATTTCGCCCAAGTTGTTGCGAAACCGGAAAAAAGAAGCGGTTTTTCGCACAGCTTGCTCATAGTGCAGGTCCCACTTGTATATCGTATTTGGCCGAAGAAGCATCGGACAGGTTGGAGTTCTTACCTTCTTGGGACTCCGTGGACCAAGATCTGCTTTCATTATATGGGCAATACCGATCTACTTTAGTAGATCATATGGATGTAGAAAAAGCTTATGATTTTGATGAAATGGAAACATCTCTTTTCCATTTCTATTTCCCTAGTTCATATCTTTGTTTCGTGTGTTCCCGGGAGTAATTCGATCTCTTCAATCTCGGGATACCACCTAAATAACTGCGGCCAGAGAGTAAAATAGGTCGGGAAGAAAGAGTCTGAGGTTGGGTCGGACGACATACATCTTGGAAGGAAGGTTCATTCTTTAAATCCGATGGTTACTTTTGTTCCACTGCTATCGAAAAGCTTGGACATAGTGCAACAAGAAGAGAATTAGCAGAATAGGATAAAGAATTTTCCTTCAAAAGAAGGGCAGTGTGAAAGGAATAGCGTTGAATCTTGAGAATGAGAATGTACGTAGTAAGTATTACCATTCTCCGGGGCGAAAGTTGTTCTTCTCCTCGGGGCTTTACTTGTATATTTATTACGAAAAGTTGCCGGAAGCGGAAGAGTTTGCCAGGATGGCTTGGTAAGCAAGCAACCAGTTATGTAGGCGCCAACTCCCGGTTCTTTCTCTTCTTTCTTTTTTTTTGCTCCGCTTTAGGCTATTTCTTTGTTTAGGTAGCTTAAAGACTCTTCTCTTTAGCAAGACCAACAGTCTTACTTAATGAGGGTAGCTTGGCGGTTAACCAAGAAAAGCATGGGATTTTTACTTGCACTTGGAATGAAAAAGCATTCTTTTCAATCTTGTACTAAGGTACACTGAACACCAACTCAATCTCTACTAAATCCAATGGGATACCGCTGCTACCACTATAGCCCCCGCCCCCTTATGACGTATGCCCCTTCACGGGATGGGAGGTGACCTTCGCTACACTCGCCATTGGGCAACCTCCGGGCAGGTATCGGCTTGTTCTATTCTGATGTCATTTTTTGTTATCTATAATATATCGGAAAAGCAGAAAGTCTCTAAAATGAAAATGCTGTAAATCCTTGCGTCTAGGCTTCCATTCACGGAAAGATTATATTAGTGAATTTTGAATGAAAAAGAATCGTTAAATCTTGATATGACAGAGCTGTTATTAATGTAGTGTTTATTAACTGGGTCTTCAATTAATTTGGATAGACGAACGAGGAATTTCATTATTAGTTGCGGAAAGGTCGAAAGATACTTTATTCGTATGAAAAGATAATTGTCTTTAATGTAATAGACTATCTTCTGATTGTTTCACATAGACAAGCAGGAGACGTAACGTAAGGATTAGCTAAAATGCGAAATTAGGGGTATGTGATAGATAGTGATCTATCTTGACTCTATATTTTGATACTTTTTACTTAATGAAATGAAGGTCAACAAAAAAAAGACTAGGTCTTATTATTACTACATGTTAGTACCATTCCCTTGAAACTTCCAGGGGTGTATCTACGTATTTTGCTTGTGCTTAATGTTTTCCGATTCTACTAGAAATCATATAAGAAACTTTTATAATTGTGAGTTTATTGGATTGTTTCATCAACGGTGTTGGGTTAGAATCCCCTTTTGACTCTTCGCCAGGGATTCCACTATTCTTAATGAACATAATAATGATTAGTGAACAATAATGGAATAATTCCTTCATAGAGCTAGGGGATATAATTCACATGGATATAGTAAGTCTCGCTTGGGCTGCTTTAATGGTAGTCTTTACATTTTCTCTTTCACTCGTAGTATGGGGTAGAAGTGGACTCTAGAAGTACTACTAATTGAGTTGAAGAATCAAACTCAAACCATATCAATTGTTTTATAGATCGTTCTGCAAAGTCCTTTTCATTTGACTTTTTTCTTTTTTTTTAAGAAAAGGGATAGCTACTGAATCGTTGTACATTTCAATTTGAATTAGGCATTCCGCGTACAAATACAAGTGATCATTAATTACATATATGTCTGATCATATATGTATTACAAATTACAAAAAATAAGGAGGATTAAAAATGCGAGATCTAAAAACATATCTCTCCGTGGCACCGGTAGTAAGTACTTTATGGTTTGGGTCTTTAGCAGGTCTATTGATAGAGATCAATCGTTTATTCCCGTTGATATTCTCCTTTTTTTAATTCTCGTTCTAGTTATTGACATGGGAGGGGGTGAAGACGATTAGAGATATAATCAAATATCAGTGACTAATCCCTCCCCTTCCCTTCTTTGAATTTTCGAATTTCTTAAATTATAATAAGTTCGAAAAGAGAAAGAATAAAAGTGGATTCAACATTTCAACGAAATCTTTCAGAATTTGATTTCGAGTTAGCAACTTCTATTTTCTTTTTCGTTCCTTTCTTCTCTCTTTCTTCTCTTTGGATCGGAAAATGGAATAGTTGGTTAAAAAAGTCACCCTACCTATTTGAGTACTTTTTTTTTAATTTCAGTTTACATTGCAAGATCTGATCTGTCCCAAGATCTTTTGGAAATGATAAAATGCAGCAGCCTTGATGCTAGTCTCCCCATTAACCATGTGGCCGTTATCATCTTTAATGGAACGCAAAGTCTTTAGGGCTCTTCTTTCGGATAAGGCAGCTAGATATCCATCAGGTGTTAGATTCGGCCATGGAGGCTGCAGCTGTCGCTGATCTGAGTAGTGAGAAGCTAAAAGGGGAGATGTGGCAGCAGAGGAAGGTTCATGGAAATGAAGGTTCTGCTAGCAGCTTTATGGAAAAGGATCTGGTTTCTGGTCCTGAATCAAGCCACGTTGAGTATTCTGGGCTGAAGGAAAGGAAAGATGGTGGAGCTCTGGACGATGGTAGCCGTGTGGGTAGGGGTGAATGAGTTGCTTCATTCTCCTCTGTTATTCCTGGTATCAATGGGAAGACTGAGAGTCTGAGGGAAGAGATTGAAGAGTTGAAAGCCCAAATGGGCGTGATTTTAATCCTGGAATAAAGGGAGGGACGGGCCTTCGAGCTGGGGAAGCTTCAAACCCATTTGGCAACCTTATGAATACTGGAGAAGTGAGCAATGGAGCTGTCATCAGTGCCAACACTGTGGGGAATGTGGATGCATCCAAACTCCCAGGTGCCATCAGTCCAACTATTGTCCATGAAGAGAGGAAGGTCAATGGCAAGACAAGTGGCTCTACCGGCGGGAGAGTGGCGGCTGGCATTGTAAGGGGTTCTCCTCCACGGATAAAAGAGAAAGTTCTGGATTGTATGGCAAAACGGAAGAGGCTGGGGGAGGCAATCGCTTTGATTATCAGCTGCTCCCCGCCAATCACTTCAATTATAGCCGATCTTCGCCTACCAACTTGACCGCTTGTTGAGAACCCTTAGACGCCAATACTCTTGTTGGGGGGGGGCATAGGCGGCATAGTTCACCTTAGGAAATTGTTCAGTTAGAAAGTCCAAAACCTAGTCTGACCTAAGTACTCAATCAAGCGGGCTACCCGATCTCATCATTCTTCTTTTCCTTAACCGGTGGCGAATCTAGCTCATTTCTTTTTCTTTTTAGTGTATCTCCGACGCCCGGAATTCAATCAAGTTCAAAAAGATGTGACTTGACTTTAGAAAGATTATGAAAAGAGTGACCCTGAGCATAGGCCGACGCATGCTCATTCTATTTTCCCATAGTGGCATTCTCCTTCCTGATTCCAGAGCAGAGAGAGGAAATCTGTCTCATTCGGGGAGATAGTAAAGCATTTTGATACCGGGCTCAGAGAAGAAAGATGCAAAGGCAGGGATTGAGTGAAGCTCTTCCCCTCTCTCCAACTAGTCGCTTTTTCTACTCTAGTTCTTTATATACTCGCTTCAAGTATTCCGCTCGCTCTAGCTATCGCTTTTTCTTTGAAAAAGCTCTTACGCTACGTAAACTACGCTCTTACGCTTAATCGCTCTTACGTTACTTCGTAACTCGATAGTATTCTCATAAAAAAGCTAAGATAGATCTAATAGTTCGCGGAGAGGAACTGGCCAGGAGAATAAGAAGATTTGAGAAAAAGAATTCTTATCCCAAGTCGAGTGACAGGGCTTGACCTTTACGGATGGCTTAACTGATCTAATTAGAAGTACATCGCTAACAGGTTTGCTTGAAATACGCCTTTCAATCTCTTACCTGTTTTCCTAAGCAAACTCTCATTGGCTGGCCGGAAACTTGCCTAGAAATGCTCCCTCTCCCTCTGGTCGAGCAAGTAAACTCCCTCTCCCTCTCTGATAAGCATGCTTCATAAGGAGGTCCCGGCACGTGAGACCTAGCTCGGGATAGATTATGCATGTAGGGAGGTACAAGGCCCCTTCCCCAGAAATTAATTGGGGAGCCGACTCTAGCTCTGCGATCATACTAGAAAGACGGCTTCTTGGTAATCATCCTAGAAGGCTGCCCCTATTTATTTAGACTGGAATATTGATACTGGAACTGGACCGACAGCCAAAGGAAATTCCCTCTCGATTAAGGTCATTCCCAAGGGCTGCAGGAGAACTCCAACTAAAGATGGGCTTAGAACTTAAACTCACTTTTTGGCAAAGAACAGGTGAAGACCTTAGGACTTTAGGACAGGCGACAGATACGAAGGCTACTAGATGAGGGACTGGTGGGGAACTCCCCATGGCAGGAGGAAAAACTGTTACGGACACTGAAACTCCAGAGTCTTCCATGGCTTATCCAGAAACAGCCTGAAACAGGCTAAAAAGAAAATGGCTTGCTAACAGGATCTGTAACAGGATAGCTTTCAAAAGATTACAAACTTGAAAGAGCTTAACTGTCGCAATTAGCTTCCCTGGCTTGCTTTGCTAGCTTCTACTTTAATGCAGAACTCCCAATAGCAGGAATTACACTCGATGGATTGGTGAAAGAACCTGGCTTTCTAGCTTGACCTTTACTCTTCACACGAAAGCTTTCAAATTCCCTTGTTTAGAGGGACGAAGTGACTCGAACAAAGCAAAGCGAAGAGGTTCTTTAGCGTAGGCTAGTCAGTTTACTTGGAGTAGCTTTCCCGCTGCCCTTCCAGTTGAAGTCATAAGGTAAGCAAGCCTCTCTAGTGAGAGTTCTTACATTGAGAGAAAACTTACTCCTATGATAGTGCTAGGTCCTTCTATTCCTAATCCCTCTCATGTCGATCCATTGTCTAAGGGTTAGAGGGAGGAAGCCCTATTCTGTACTATGTCTTAAGTGAGCAAGCCTATGAGAAAGCCGATTTTGGATAAAGTGAGTTTGAAAGAAGGAGGCACCGAAGGTGATAGGGCAAATTCCTGATCACTGGAACTATTCCTCTTTTCTAAAGGAGTTGATAGGGCTCGCGCTTCAAATCCCTCTCTTTATTGGTCGAGAAAATCCCTTTTTTGTGTTTTTGCCGCCCTTACCGATAGCTAGAAAATAGATTACGAGGATCGGATCTAGAGTGCCTAAAGCTATTGATAGCGGATATCGGGACTCTTAGAAGTTTCATTTCTTTCGCGAACAAAAAGGGCTTTCATAAGGGTTTTCCAGTCTCTGGGTAAGAAGTTTTCCACCTAGAGCCCGTAATAGTGGGATTTCTCCTATTGCCATTGTATCACTCCTGGGAGAAAGCTAAGGATCTTTGGGAAGCAAGCCCAATTGGAGTGCTTAATAAGGTCTTCACCTGGAGTTCCCCTTTGGTAAGCCCTGTAAATGTAGGGCCAGTTTCCTGTAAGGCAATGGAAGATCTAGTACCTGTTGCAGAAAAAGACTTCTTCCTGCCATCCAACTGCAGCTAAGCCCATTAAGTTCCAGTCTTCTTTTGGTCGGGAGTCCTAAGCCCTGGGAGCAGTCTCAGGGTAAGCCCCATAAGTTGCAGCAAACAAGTCAAATGGCAAAGCAGGAAAGACGGCAAGCGGGTGTCTAAGAGTCAAAGTACTAGGGCTTGAAGTTCATAATAGTCTTACCGTGTCTAAGAGTCCCCCCAATAATACCAACCGGGTGGATATTTACAAATGAAATTGCTTACCCGATTGTCCAATTTATCGACTCCTGCTACCTTTGCTAGTGAATCCCCTGCAGTTGCAGCTCTTCTTTTATCCGGTCTTGGTTTAGGAAGGGCATCTTCTTTCAGAAAGCACTCCGAGTGAAGAAGAAGAAGCTCATGGCACTGTCGGCATGTCGGAATAACCACTCTTTTTTCTTTCGACTTTTTTTGATTACCCAGCTCGAAAGGAAGCTACTCTCTCTCGGGTGCGAACGAATAGGAAGAGAATTCATCACAAATTGACTAAGAGGCCGCATAACCGGTGCTGTCGGAATTCCTAGTCAAGGGCCCTGCCGTATTCAAGAACCAGAAAAGATCCGATCTACAAATATCCAATTCCAACTATGCTGTAATAGAGGATGGAGAAAAGCGGACTTCCTTCTCAATGCCCGGGCATTCATCCAATGCTTACTTTTAGGCATAGCATTAGCCTATTTCCGCGAGTCAGACAGCCTGATCCGTGCGCTGATCCTTCTATAGTAGGAAGACAAGATCGCAAGGGAATCACTAGTTCCATGCCTTCTACTTAGGCAACCCGAATCCGCGTATATCTACTCTAGCAAGAGAGCAAACTACCAACGAATCCTTCCACTTCTGTAACAGAGGCTAAAAGGTGCGAACGAAGAAAGCTTGTTTGTTTAAAGGCTTCGCACCTACTTGTTGCGTCTCCCGTCATAAGACAGCCGGCCGATACGAGGGATTGACTTAGGCGCAATAGCCTGTTTGAATAGAATCGTAAACGAAACCGCTCTATCGCTACACCTGATCTGTTTACTTATACTTAGCTAATGCTACCTTTGTCAAACAGGAAACTTCCGATCTACTTCTGCGGTTGCTCGCTTCCAAAGCCCTAAGCAAGAGGTCCCATACTGTCCTGTCCTGAACTAGAACAGCTAACTCGGATTCCGGGGACACTTCTGACTTGTTAGCTGCAGGTACGAACGTTGAGAGTTTTATAGGTCCCATCCGGTCTACAAAAAGAGAACTCGAACGCGAACTCGGCTTGACTTTTTAGCTATAGGGACAGTTTCACCGACCTAAGAGCCAATAAACTACGGTAGTCAGAAACTTCCCGTTGATTGAATGTCTATTTCATATTCCTGTCATGCAGGTAATAGATCCAGAACAGTCGTAAGGCATCCCAATAAAAGTTCAGTCGTTACGCCGACAAGTAAGGAAGGAAATAGTCAAAACGCTATGCCCCAATGTTAGGACTTTAGTAGCAGCATTTCTTGATTGAATTCTTCTTGCAACTAATTCCTCAATACCCGGTCATGCTCTTACTACAAGGAAGTTAGGGCAGCGGGCAGGCAGGAAGTTCGGTCAATCAGTCGGTCAGTCGCTCAATCCACCCGAGGCAAGGGATCAGAGGGAAGGGCCGGATAGTTATTGGCTAAACCCAATTTCAATAAAGGGGGTAAAGGGATGAGATTGGGGCTCAGACTATGTATCCCAGGAATGCCAGATCCGGATAAAGAGGGCTTGATGAATAGGTGCCCTATCTTGAGCTTGAAGAAGAAGAAGGAATGACCAGGGTAGAAAAAGGGAGAGCTAGCACTTTCATTTTCAAGCCGACGCCTGGAACTGATGAAGTAAAGTATTTCACCTTCTGAATCTCGGTTAATTTAATCTCTCGAAAGAGGGAAAGAAAGCCCTTTGTCCCCCGGATAAGACAGGGAAAAGTGGAAGAAGATCTAATACATTCTCGTCTGTCCTAGCTTATCTATCCTCGAAACCAGAAAAGAAAAGGCAAAAGAAAGAAGAAAGAAAACTCGACAAGAAGCGAAGAAAGTTCACAAGAGAGAACAGAAAGAATGGTTGGGGGTGCTCTTTATACTAAGAAAGCAGCTTTTTATGCCCAAAAGAAGGACGCCGGTAATGGTGATGGCGGTGAACACGAAAAGCAGGAGTGGCCGAAAGCGAAAGAGAAGCGAAGCTGAAAGCAGAAGAGAAGAAGAATATTATGCCCACTTTCTTTTAGTAGTAAGGGAACTCCCCTTTCGATTTGAACTGAATTCCAGGGTTTCTTTTCCCACTGAGCTACTCTAGTTGAACTTTATTTCCCTACTGAACTTGCTATCTATATCTATATTAGGCTCGTGAGCAACTTTCTTATTTCATACTACCTGCGAGAAAGCGCTTTGCTACTGGTGAGCTACCTATAAACTTCCTCCATCTTGGTCGAGAAGTCAACTAACTTATAGTGCTTTCCACACCCCGCCCCGTAGAGGGAAATTTACCTGTGAATGCGGCGCGGGCCTCCCTTTCACTCGAAACAAGAGTTCCGTGCCAAGCATAAAGATTGAATCAATAGGACCGTATTCTAATCCTAGAAATGCCATAACTCTCTTTCGTCTCGACTTTCTTTCTCAAACCACCGGACAGGGGTGCGGAAATAGCTTCAATTAATGGTAGAGCGGAAATAGCTTCTGATTGGATTTCGCCTGAAACGAATCCCTCGCTTTGATAAGAAAGATCCGAGTAAACAACCTTTGAGCTGAGGTAATATGAAATATTTAGGGTTAGCTTTGCGTTCCTTGAGTATGTTTCTGTCCTAAACTAAGAAAGAGTATAGTGCTCGTTTTGATAAGAGTATTCCATACTATCTGCTGGAAAGTTTACAACGTCCCCCCTATTCAACTACGGGAATTTCTTCTGGTTCGCTACTATCTGAAAACGGCCTACAGCTCACGACTGACCTTGAACTGGCGCTTTCTATTTGAACGGAATTCCACAATTGCATTACCTTCGGCTGCACTTCCTTATCTGTATTCCTGGGCGGGCGTAGAAACCCCTGCTTGAACATGAGCTACGGACCCCCCCACGGCCATCTCAGCTTCCCCGCGAGACTCTGTTTCTCCTGAAGTGAAGGTTTCAGGTTCGTTCCTCTTAGCCTACGGATTGCAATCGTTGAGATGTCATTGTTGAGATCAGAAGCGGGCTTGAACTGCTTTATTCGGTCTTCAGCTGGCCTACGATTGGAGGCTGCTGAAAGAGAAGAAAAGGAAAGGTGGTGCTAAAAAGGGACTGCTACCAATCTTAAACAAAGGGCTAAAAAGAAATTCACTGATTTCACAGCTATATGAAATGAACTTTTTCACTTTGCATCTCCGTCGTATGAAGGGAAATCCCAATCACAGATTTTTCATCTATATGCGCATGCAAAATAAAACTTTAGATCGTAGGCTTATGAAGGGAAATTGATGTTTAATGAAAAATCCCAGGTTTATAGAATCTGGCAGAACAGCTGGGAATAGACTTCCTAGCCCGGGGAAGGTAAAGAAAGCAGTATCGAAGCCGGCCACTGACTTAGAGAACGGGTCTCCCCCTTTTCGAGTGAAGAAAGGAGTCGGTGCACTTCGGCATAAGCCTTACTATTCATCTAACTCTGTAAGCAGTCCTCCTCAGGGAAAAGAACAGTCCACGCATGAGCAAGTATTAAACTCTAACGGAACCCGGGGTTAGTAAAGATAGTTTACCTCCCCTGCCCACGAAGTACGAAGTGAGGGAGGTGTGCTTTCGTGCTTTGAACTAACCTTTACGCACTGAAAGCTCACGAAGGGACTACTTCCTTTCGATTTGAGGACTTTGATTGAATGAGATTCTAGATATCAAAACAGGAAGTTGCTATTTGAACTCGAAGCAACTGACCTTAATTCCCCCCTGGTCTCTATCCTTAAGGAAGTCATGCTTTTGCCCTTTTGAGTGAGTCCTTTGGAGAACGGACTGTTACTAATCCGATGGAAAGAATCCTTGATCTCATCCAGGGAACGGAAACACAAGCTGTTGGTGGCTAAAAAGCACCCGGCTTGAAGCATCTTGGTGGTCTGGCTCATGGTAGGTTTTTTTGTTTTACATGCGGCCTATCGAATCGAAGCGAACTTAGGCCTTTTTGGTCCTATCGAATCTTCCTTTTTCTGTATAAGAAGAGGTAAGGGCACGTAGCGTTTCACTCTTAACTTCTTCTATTAGATAGGGGATGTTACCCAGACTTAGACCCTAAGTCATTCTTAGCGAAGCGACCAATCATAAGAATGAGATACGGACCTCCCGTCTTTTTCAGTCTCCCTCCTTTCCCTTCATTCTAAGTAAGTAGCGGTCCAAGTCTCCTTCCCGACCGATCGAGGGGGGTAACAAGGCGATCTCCGATCCCAAAGAAGTAGTGTTTCATCTGCCCGATCCCTTACAAATTATTCTTAGCTCTGAAGCATTCCCTCCGAAATCAGTCCATTCAAGAATAATAACAGGTTAAGGCCCCGTTCCACTAGATGAGAGGAAAGAATCTTTCGCTTATGTGACTATAGGTCTTTTCCCTGGAGGCAATAATGGCTAGGAACAAAAGCTAGGAGTTAGCAGATTTAGATAAAGCTTGCTCGTGGCTTTACCTGCTCTTATCCATTGACGGGACTTCTTCAGCTAATGACTTAGGGAACCTGAAGGGCAAGGGGAGCTTTAGCTTCAAAGGACGACTAGATTATCTCCTATCATCTTTCGCTTCTATGCCTACAGGGCTTATCCCTGGATGGAATAATGTCTAGGACCTATTGTATTGGGTACAAGAGTTACCAGATGAATCGAAAGCTCGAAAGAGCAAAAAACTTATTTAGAGAAAGAATGATTAAATTCTTTACTTAGCCTGAAGGGCAATAAACGAGAGACTGAAAAGGAAGGTACCTCGAAACAAAAAGAAGGAACTCTAGCATCGGTCTATCGCTATACTACGAGGGTTGTTCTACCGATCGGCCCAGATGCTGACTACCTTAGCGTACGTCGCTCGGGGCCTACAAACCTCTCGTTAGCTCCATCCCTTCTTAAGCCTGTAACATATTTAGGTCAGCGGAGAAAGCGTGTCCCTCATCTGATGATGCAGGGGACCCGTCGACTTTCTCCCTCATTGGCCCGGGACGCTCGTAAGGTGCTTATTACAGGGGTACGGATACAACCCTTCATAGCACCTAAACTACGCTTTTTTTATAAAGCCATAGGCAAGTTTAAATCAATATTCAATCTAGAAGAGAACCAGCCTTAGTAAACTTACAGGAAAGAAAGGAACCTAATAAACTCAATCATACAAGGAATTAAGAGCTTACTTGCTTCTACATCCACTGGAACGGTACTGAAGCCGGAAGGCTAAGGACCGAGAATAAGAAACAACCTAATAAATAAAAAAAGGGAGTAGAACTTGCTTTTGCACCTACAGCTTTTATCCATTGAAGGAATAGAGTTGAACAACTCCTTACTTAGACTGAAGGGAAAGAAAGGGAAACTTTGAACAACACTGACACAGGGAACTCCTCTTCAGGAATTGCTTCGGTACGGGAATCGGGACGTAAGGAAGGGACCGACAACTATACAATACGAATAAAAATAAATAAATAAAAGGGACTTCAGTCGATAACAGACCATAGGGAAGTAGAGCGTATAAAAAACCATACCAATGGCACATATTCCAGATTTTCAACCTCATTGGCCCCGTTTTCCACATCCATATGCTTGAAACTTGGAAATAACTCTTTGATGGAGTCAGTAGGTAAATGCACATCCAGTCATACAACATAGAAACAGTAATTCATGTTCTTGTGGAATTACTTTGGTTATTAGTTAGGGATACAAATACAAATATAAATAAGCCAGGTAAACAAGAATAGAAGTTACCATCCAGCATCTACGTTGAGGCCTCGTTTGAACTCCCAATTACGGGTGATACGTCGGAAAGAAGACAGAACGAACTGGATCGGAGAAAGAAAATCGAAATCGTCAAATTATGCACTAACTTGATGGAATGCATATATGAGGAACCATGACATTTCTGGGTTGTCACGGAAGAAGTTGAAACCTCTAATTCGCAAGGAATTCTATCCCATTGGGTTTGAGGAGGACTCGTAGATTCGATGGCAGTGCGCCAGGGAAAGGGCCAAGCTGTACAAGAATACCCCCATTAAAGTACCAAACAAAGGGTTCCACAAGCAAGCTATTACTATTATTCTGGGGATCTCCATTGAGGAGCATCAAACCCTAATGAAAGATCTCTCCCCATTAGCAACAGGTAATCATTTTCAAGCCACAAGAAGGGATCTCCTACTGAACGATAGGAAAGTGAGTTCTTCCAGTTGGCATTCATTAGTCCGGTTGGGTAGGAGCGAGCACCTGATTGATCGCCCAACAAAATAGTTGTTTAGCGAATGACTCAACCTATGCATCCGGTATTTACACACTCTACTTCGAGGTGTGAATCACTTAAACTATTTATTCCCCACTACCCCTGTATTAATGAAAGAATAGAATTTTTGACTTTGACCTTGCGAGCACCCACTCAAAATAGGGAGGGCGAACTCTTATCTCCCCGATCTCCAGGACCGCAAAAGAGATGGAATTTTCCGTCTTCTTAGCCGACGTAAGACCTTCATCCGGCAGCAAAAAGCTGTCCCTTGGAGCAGCTCAAACTTATTCGGGGTATGAAGAAGCGGGAGTGCACCACATGGAGGAGAACCCTACTCGCCTTTGTATGCCAAGTCACTGGACCGGCGAAACGGATTCTCCCGAGGTTGAGCTTTCAAAGCGGGATCGTTCCAACGCGCCCACGCCTTACTGCTTATTCAGGGGCGGGCGAAAGCGCCTATGGGACCATTCGACATTCATAGCCTTTCAATCCTATTGCAAGACTGGAATATGAAACGAAAGTCATCCTGAAATATGCTAGGAGCTTCTTCCCCACATATCCTAACCGGGCATTTTACTATTTGGTCGAGCGGAAAGCCGATTCGTTGGGCGGAATAAGCAGAGGAAAGAAAGAGAACACTTACTTACTCTTACTGCTGATTTCATTCAAAAGCAAAGGAAGAAAGCTACTAGACCAAAGCAAACAGCAAGCTGAAAAACGCTAGCTTTAACTTGAAATTGCGAAAAGAAAGAACAACTATGTAAGTAAACCTTAGCTAGTCCGTAGGTCCGTTAAGGAAATGGAACGAAGCGACTTTACTAAACAAGCGAGAAAAGCCCTATATATTCTATTAGTAAAGCGCTAACGAGCAGAAATCCGGCCCTTCGAGTGCAACCGAACTTGGTGATATAGTGAAGGGAAATTCCGGGAGCAACCCTAGTGGTGACATGAGGAGAATCATTTTTGAACTTCTTGCTTTTTCCTAACAGTTTAGTGGACCCTTCCCGTTGGCTCCCTGAAGGAGATGCGGGATTTAGTCGAGTGGCTTCCTGATTGCAATTCCCTTTTATATGCACTGCTCGTTCTGGATGAAGATAAATCTTTCTAGGTTTCTTCCCCACTGGAGAGGTATTGACTGTATTCCGAGATGTCGGAATGGTACCTGTGAGTACTGACTGTTGTAGCATTGGAGTAATGAACTGAGTTCCTGGGGTGCCCTGTGCTGCTACTAAAGTGTTCATAAGGAGCATCATTTCCTTCATCTGTACTTTTATCTGCTCTATGTTTCCGGCCACTGGGTTTGTTTACTAGAGCTTCTTCTGCTGGCTTTCCTCCTGTTGAGGCTATCATAGCAACCTCTGGTAAATCCTCCCCTTCTTTGATCTTGAGCCGAACTCGGGTTCCTGGCGGTGTGATGAGCTGAGAAGGATCTAATATTCTGCCTTTGCTACTGATCTTGTTGCTGGAGAGTCCGATGTCATTGCTATTCCCATTTGGTTTGCTTCCTTGGTCAGTCTCGAAATTCAGGAGCTCTTGATCGAGGAGGTCCTGGACCTTATGCCTCAATCTGAAGCATCTGTCAGTCCAGTGTCCTGGGCTTCCCATGTTATAATCACAGCGGGCATTGGGATCAAATCCTTTTGGAGGGGGATCAGTTACAGGTTTTGGAGGAACCGTAGTGACCAGGTTTGTTGCAATGAGTTGAGGAAGTAACTGGGATAATGGCATCGGCACAGGGTCAAATCTCCTCTTCCCCTTCTGTTCAATCCCCGTGGTGAACACTAGAAGAGTCAGCAATCGGGTCTTTCGTAGAAACCCCTGCCTGAATGAACACTGCTATCTCGCCTTCTGATCTTTCTTAAGAGATTTTCCTAATTTCTTTCCTACTTCTGTCTATTCGCTTCTACCGGGAGGATTTCCCTGATTGGCTCTCTTGCCTGGAATGACTTCCCTCAGTCCCGTCCCTACTTCTTCTCATGCCACTAATGGATTTCCACTTCTGAACTCCCACGTATTCAATCGATTCTGTTTCATGGCTCGCAGGTCGGAGAGAGTCCACTTCTTCCATTGATTGGGACTTGACTACTTCAGGTGGATCCGATCCTCTTCTTTCGGGTGGATCCCTTTCTATTGATTGCAGCTCGTGAGCAAACTACCTATCTATATTACCATTCTAACCTGTCTTTGCTGAACCGTTGTAATATTCCATATTACCCTAGCTCACAGCTTATCCTTCTTAATTACATCATCCCTAACTCACAGGTTATCCTTCTATGATACATTGGATTTATTGGATTCGAAGTTCGGTTCGACTGAGCGAGCTGTCTTTTCACTTGGGCTGAGAAGAAAAAGAAAGCTTAATAGAGATTCTCCTCTTCGGATGGAGTAAGAGGCTCCTACTACAATATTACATATTGCCTACTTTACGGGTTACGGGTGAGCTACGAGCAGGCTTGATACCACTCCTTCGGACCCTTCGGACTCCAGCGCTTAGAAGAATCCTTATTAAACTCTTATTACATAGATCCTTCCCTGGAGCAACAAGCTAATTCCCTTACTAAAGAAAGAACTGAGACTTAAAAATAATATTATACCAACGCTTCCCTTTTTCTTTGTAAGTAAACTTCCATCTTCTAAAGGGAGAGTAAACTCACCTTAGCAGTTTGATTATCCATTTTATTCCCCTGAGATTGAAGTTGCTACTGTACCTGTCTTTGAAGAATGCTGCGAACCCGGCCTAAACGCTTCCTGAGACTCAACCCTACTTCGTCTTCGCCCTCCAGCCTTTCCAGTAGTGGATTCAGCTCATATTATAAATTCTTACTTCACGAGAGAGATACTCACTATTGAAGGGTATACCCACGGGAGAGATACCGAAACTAGAAGCTTTGTTGCACCGCGCTCATTGACTTTCTATCAGAGGGGTTGACGTTCAGTGCCGTAGGTCAGAAAAGGAATGAGAGATGAGAAGGTGGGTTGCGTATATAAGCCCCATTTGACGGTCTTTCTTTGGTCGAGTAGTCAACTACCTCTTTGCCCAAGGATTGCGAATATGCTTGACTGAGATTCCAAGCAAGCTACCTGGGCCTAAAAGACTGCTTCTTGAGCACATGAATATTCAATTGCTCCCGAGCCTTCGAGAAAGCCCATCCTCTTTCAATGCCATCTGACCCATCTGTTCAACCCCCACTTCCGGATATTCTAATTCTGTATTTCCGCCTGGCCTATCCCATTCCCTTCTGAAATAGATCTTTAGTCCCTTGCAAGCTTTGAATCAATCTAACTATCCTCGGGCAACCTTTGAGTAGACCACAGGCGGGTACTGTCGGATAGAAGCCAGCTAGAACACAATCTTTCTCCTGTCGGATAGAAGCTTTTCAAAGGATTCAGGCACGACTCCAATGCTTATGGAACGAACTACGACTTGCATTGATCCTTTCTTATGAAATGGAAGATCAGGGCTTATTCTCTCCTTGCTGTAGAAATGGAGATTTTCTTTCTCGTACTCGCTTTCCGAAACCGTACTTGAGACTCTTTCTCGCCCCGCCTAACATCTCTCATTCCTTTTCACACCCCTTTAGCGGCTTCACCTTTCTAATTACGTATTTTATTAGAAATGTGTCTTCTTTCTTGCTCTTCGCCGCCTACATCGACGGAACTTCTGAACTAAAGTCCAGATCTGCTTTGTCGCGTTCCTCCCCTTCTCCTTCGCTGACTAGACTTGTGCCCACTCCACTGTCGATGAAGAATGCTTTTCGGGCGTAGAAGCTTTCCTTAACTAAAGCATTCCCTTTCCCGCTTGACTGGAGCATTTAATTTCTTTACTTGACCGGACCAATTCATATATAATTTATATTGAGAAGGATTCGCAATTGCATCACCCATTGTCTAATTAGTTTCGTAGCTTATTGGATTGGATCAAATTCATTAAGTTACACGGAATATGGCAGCCGTAGATAAGCAAGCTGGGGTTGACCACATCTGTCGAAGTAAAGAAGACAGTCAATCCCAATCGATGAGAACGAAGTATTTGATTCTTCGACAAGACGGGGGATCTAGTAGCTGCTTAATCTATGTCAGTAGGTCTCGATACCTTATTTTCAGGTAAAGCCCATCGGCTTAGGAGGACTCTCAATGGAAAGGGGGCCGCTTCCCGCTAGAAAGAAAGCTCGTTCTCGTGCTGCCCTTCTCATCCGTACCATCATCTCTCCTCACCTCAAACTCAGATGTCTTCGAAAGTGCACTGAACATTGCCTCTACCCCAGAGAAGATAGAGTGACCTTCCAGTAAGCTCTCGTTCGCTAGTCCACCGCGCCCCTACTATCTATCTATTAAGGGTGTCACCCAGAAAAGCTTTTACCGGGGTCAGAGTCCACTCTATCATAGGCCTTAGCCATATCAAATGTGCTCGGACTTGTTTAGTCATAAGTCAGTATAATAGGCCGTTGCGGGAAGAGGTGTTGAGACGTTTTATTTTTCCTAAGCAAAGATCGATGCTCCTGCAATCACAAGCAAGTCACTCTCTCGACAAAACAGAAAGCCAAAGCTGCAAGCCGGGAATGATTGACTTAATAAATACAAACTAAAACGTAGCTAGCATCGCTTGGCTCTGACTGAGTGGAAATACGAGGAAGCAGGCAAGCAAGTAGCCCTGTCCTAGAAAACTACGTCGAGGGAAAGATTAAGAGAAAATGAAAGTTAAGAGATAGATAGGCAACTGGAATTACGCACATACCTTTACTACAGCAAGCTCTATAATTCTAATTCCCTTTCTCCTTGGATGAACTGCATTGCTCATATTGACCCCAAGAAAGGGTGTAGGTACAGCTAGTCTCTCCACCGAAAGAGTCGCCACTAATCTATTACCTTAGCAAGAAAGAACAAAGAAAGGAATGGAAACACATGCACTTTGACTTTCAAAAAGAAAGACAGAACCAATCTTTCTTGTAGTGCTGAGACTCTTGAGTAGATAGGTGCTCTACTCTATGCCAGCCCCAGTCAAATGAACCCAGTAAGTAATAGAAGTCAGTCATCAATAAGAGTCTTGTATTGAGGTATAAATTGTAAGAGAAAAGATGAAGGAATGAACCTGGGTGAGACAAGGCCAAGATGTGAATAAGAGATGAGCCAATTAAGCAAGCTCATTATGAAGAAAGCTCTACATCGGAAATGATAATAATGTTAAGATGGATGAGTGGAGTGACTAGGAGAGAGAAGGGCTCTCATTAGTGCCCTTACTTTAGATAAATGGAATTAAACATATAAAGTAGTATATCCAGAGCCATACAGAATAGTCAAAAGGAAAGGGTCTACCCTTTTTTAGAACTTTCATACTATGCAATTAGCTACTTTTGCTATTGTGGAGGATAGAAACTGACTGACAATGTGATCATGATACGCTGTAGGTGGAAGTCAGAGCAAATTCCGCCCCTAAGCCATTGATCGCATAATACATCAAGAGCTAAACTTGATGCAAGACTGAAGGAGGTACTAAACTTAATTAACATGCCTAAATGGGAGGGCTAGCCTTATGAAATTCCTTGATCAAGAAGAAGGGGAAGGAACACGGGCATATTCACGTCTGGAGATGCGAATCCAGCAAGAAAACTACTGCTGCAATCAAAGGGCTGCCATTAATTAGTCTAACGCACAACGGCTTTACTCAATCCATTGCTTGTTCGTTAGTCCTTATGCACAAATGCGCACAGGAAGGAAATGAAGCTACATCCTAATAGCAGGAAAGAGATTCTATTACCAGTAATTGTCTAGCTACACGTACACGGTCTTCCATCTGCGCCTTCGCTTCGCTTGATGGATTTATGAGTCTTTACGAACTAACTCACCGAGGGATTGAACTTCCATCGTAGTAACCGTAGTTGGGCTCCGAAAGAAGGTTCTGAAAGAATTGTAGGTGAACATCAATAGGGAAAGCAAGAAGCCTGAGAGAGCTTCCAGGCGGAAGTACCTAAGGGCAATCACTCAGAGAACAAATCACACTATTAAAAGCACTAACAGCAGCAGCGGAAAGTTGCCTTGGTTGAGGCACTCTCAGATGGGCTTCTCCCCTAGCTTGAGGAAGAAAGAAGGGGGTGAGGAAAACAATAGCCTCAAAGAAGGGCATCCCATTGACTCCTTTAGGATAATTGGTTGCAGATGTTGAGACACCAGGTTCAAAGATGGAGGCTAAGACTTCTCACTCTTTATCCTCATTGGACTGAAGGAATACGCTGCTAAGGATGTCTGTCAAAAGAGTCCTCGCTACTCTTTGATCTATCTCCTCAGCTCTTCGATAGAAGCAATATTGGATTACAGGAACTACAGCCAACTAGTAGACGTTACGCTCCTCCCTCTTGCCAGGAGGCACTTCGATGCACTCTCCTTCAGGTAGGATTATTTTATAAACATTGAGGAGGTAAGAGCCCTATCAACCATACATTTCGCATACTAGTGAAAACTAGAAGCTTAAACTCCTTACTCAACTACAAATACAGTAAGGAAAGGGGGGCAACGATCGATCTTGTTTGACTGAGGTGCTCACTGGGTCTTTCAGATTGGTAGCTTCTTTCCCGTCTTGGTCCGTGTCGAAGAGAAATATGGAACCCATCAATGCCCGACCCTAGACTTGAATGAAGCAGCCCGGCTTGGAGCCCTATTTTGGTTATGGGTATCGTGTAGATCCAGCCAAATCCCATATTAGAGACATTGGGGCACCTGCACCTTTATATTAACAAAAAAGATAGGGACCGACCCTTCTCTTCTATCTATACGTGGGATACATTCCCTCTTATCCGGTTAGGGCTTCTTCCCAAGAAATGAACAAGCATCGAAGGCCATTAAAAGCCATGGTACTGAGACCCACCGCTCACCCAACTCACAGTGCGTGGTCGAATTCCTAGGGCGGGCCACACCACACTATAGAATGAAGAATGAAAATTGCTAGCCTTTATTATTTCACATTCCACGGGATTCTCCTTCTGCATTTTTTCCGAGGCTTCTTTCTCTAAGAGCGCATGCCGAATGGGCCCAATTATGCACCTGGCTGCCTTATTGCAAAACCCATCAATCCCCGGAGGTTGGTATACGAAATACAAAGAAAGGCGGAATTTGCAGCATTCAAGTTATTGAAGAAAGTCTTTCCTATAAGAAAGAGGGGGCATTCCGTATTAATTAGATAGAATGAGGGAAGCCTACTTTGATCTTGTTCTAAAGTGCGCCCATTAGTACTACTATAAGAGCCAGGCCAAACAACAGGCTTCTTATATAAATAGAAAGCCCTTTCCCTATCTGCCTTATTTATCCGCACCTATCTACTCTTTTCTTTGGAATGGAAGGTTCGGCTATTCAAATCGTAAGCATAGATTTGGAAATAGATAAGTGGAAGGGTTATTTTGTTCTATAAACCTCGCAGAAGCGGGAGAGCGATCAACCAATTGTTGGGTTCCTGTGCCCTAGTTTATTCATGTGGTTGGGTTAGGCGTATCCGAAACGTAGGTATTACTCTCTTTCTTAACCTGGCCTTACCTTTCGGAAATGTAGACGGGTAAAGCGGATGGAAAGTCTCTCATAGCTACATAGAGATCGAGCTTGGAGGCCAGTCTAGCAGGTGATTTGATCGGGCGCCCACGGAGGCTGCGAAGGGGAATCGGTTCTACTTGAAACGGGGACGATCATCCCAATGGTCACTCATATGGTACTATATGTAGGAGATATTCTGAAAGATCTCATAAGGAGAAGGGAACGACCCCCTTCGATCCTGCCTGCAAAATTGGGGAAGATAGATAAAGGGGAGCTGGCTTGACCAATAGGTACTTCTTCGCTCTAATCTAAATGGAGATAGGGCTTGATGAATCGAGGAGATGGAAACTTCCAAGCAACTTTATGGCGATTTGCAAAGATCGACTCCTACTGTGCCCAACAGCGCTTAAAAACAAGCAAACATTTAACATCTTTTTCAGAGAGGGTGACCGGTTTAATCCCTTCATCGGGAATATATATGAGCTCTCCGATTAGCAGACTCTGAAGAATGAGAAGGAACCACGGCTGCTGCTTCTTTAAATAAAAAAGTTTTGGATCATCAATATCGTTCTTGATGCTAAAATCTCCCTCTATAGGTGTCGAGGGGCTTTACGGCTTCTTCATTCCTAGCCGAACGTTTAGTATAGTATTTGACCCAGCCTAGTTCTGGAATCGGAATGTTTTATAGATATGCTTTCAAAAAAGCAAGGAGTTCACAAGCTATTGATCTACTATATAAGCAGAAAGGGGTGATTAAAAAGCAGCTCGAGACCTCATGGACATAGAGCCTTCCTCTCCCGTTGCTGTTCGGGCTCGGCCGTTAAAGGACGTACCCAAATAGAGCCGTTTAGGCGATGGAATCCTTTATCATGTTTGCCTATCTGACATGACTAACGTTGGTTTTTCTTTCTCAAATAGGGCCACTGGATGCGTTTGGGGATAGGAGGAGATTGACCACTAGGGGGTTCACATGACATGATCTGGAACGGGTGACTCCACTAGCAAGGGAACGGCGGATTCATAATCCACTCTCGCTAATTAGACAAACGGGAATCGAACCCAATTACGAGAGCCTACTATCTCTGTCCTCAACAGTCGCTTCTTTTCTTGCTATCCTTGAGTAAAGGGATAATTATGCTTATACTTTCTTTGGTCTTGAACTCGCTCCCCGCTTGAGAATGAATGTTGGAAACTCTTCGATGACATGTTCCTTTGAGTGCACGATTCCTTAGCTGTGCCTGTTTGGTACCGAGCTCTTTGATGGCCTTTCTTTATCCGTTCACGCTAAAAGGTAGTGAGTGGAGTCAGGCACAAAGCGATCCTCAGCAGCCGAAAGAAGCCTTGTTCGATCTCCTGTTGAAGTGGTGACTCACCTGCAACATAAGTTTTGCAAACCTAGGTTAATTCAACCTTCCACTGGACGAAGGCAAAAAAAAGAGATAGAATACGACGGTTTTTCAGGCGTATAGAGAATGACACGATCATCTAGCCTTGGCCCTCTCATCATCTGATTCCCGAAAGGCAGAACTGAAGAACGTTTGGGACTGGGCACGACCCCTCTTCTTTCTTTAGACTCTCGTTTTTTGTTTTCTGGATGTGGATTGAGCATTTTGTTGAGTATTGTTTTTGCGCTTGTTAACCTTCTTCTTTTTGACCGGACAACTGGATGCGCGAATCTTGCTCTACCACCCCTTTCTTTAAAAAGAAAGAACTCTAGTGAATGACTAAGAGGAAGTGCCTCTGTGGTTGTCAACGAGAAGTAGCTCGGAGGGTACGATCAGGGGAATATTATCTTTCCTAATGTCTAATGAAGTCCCGCTGTGAGTGTGATTCAAAGAGATGGCAGTGCTCTCTCAATCGTCCGAGGAAGATTAAAAAACCGAGTAACGAGTTCGCGCTTCTGTCAACGAGAAGTAGCTCGTAGAGAGGGGTCTTTCTATAGATCCTTATGTCTTATGAAGTTCTCTCTCCCGTAGTTAGTGTGAGAAGGCTTCAGTCTAGCTTCTAGGTGGTAGAGCCATCAAGGAGCTTCCCTGTGCTTCGTAAATCAATAGGATCCTCCTCGTGGGATAGCCTTCAATCAAACAAGTTAAATCCTATCCCTTACCTTAGTGAGACAGAGAGAGCTTATTCTTAGAATCTGGGGTGGTCGTAGATCAGAAGAGATGGCTAAAGGAAGCTAATTCATGCTAGTACGGATTCTTAAGTAAGCAATATAATAAACACAATAATGCCTAAGCAATGGAGTTGTAATTCTTAAGTATGCTCTTTCAAGCGAGTTGTCAGGTAAGTCAGGTAAGAAGTCAGGCTAGCTCATTCCAAGCAAGAGAGGCAGGCAAGAAAGGAAGCATAGCATGCAAGGCACTTCTCGCTCTTTAATAATGCTAGTGGTTCTGCTCCGGTAGGCAAGATATAAGAAAAGCTAACAATGAAAGCTCTAAGCAAGGCAAGGAAGCTTCTCTACTAAGCACTTCACTCTAGTTGTTATGATTATGCTAATGAAAGCAAGGTAGCTTAGCTTGCTTACTCTCCCTGACCTCTTGCTGGAAGCATCGGAATCAAAAGATTGAGAAGGAGGTGGAGTATGCAAGCAACCTTTGCTTTGGATCCGGAGATTGAGATGATGCCTAATGGCTCTAGTCAGCTGCTTCTTACCCTCCAGTTCCCCACCCCCCGAGTCCTTTTGATGGATGCTTTGTAGCTTACCTTCGAAAGATGTTCTATTGGGTCACCTCCTTCCATTGGGAGAGAGATCAGGAGAGCTGGGTTTGGTAGTTCCCGTTAGCTGGCAAGGATACGAATACAGGTAAAGTAATTGGTTTATTGGACTTTGAATGCTGCCTGGCAGCGGAGCGGCTGGAAGAGAAAGAAAAGGAGGTGGAGCTGGGCCAGCAGAGGCACTTGAGAATGAGATGTTTGGTTCTTATCCGGGGTCATTGGATAGGGTGAAAGGCTAGCTTCTGAATCACAGGTTCCTGGTTCAGATGCCGCAAATCCGGTGTGTTGTCTCCTTGAACAGAGAGTAAGAAAGCAGAAATTCCTTCCTCCCTCATTCACGGACACTAAGCAGGGGCGGGCTTTCAAAGTAGTAGCGCTAGCGGCGCAGAAGGAGCTTGACACCATTGAATCAAGTTTGAAAGACTACGTATGAAAGAAGAATCCCCAGAGGGAGTGAACGGAGCTGCGCGAAGTGAGAACTAGAGCTTTAGGTTAACGTCACAGAGCCGGTAGGAACGGCACGTGCTGTATGAAACAATATGGCTCACTTAGGCCCGACGCCAGGACGCTTGTACTAGGATAGCCTATAAGACTTGTGGAGATAATATTAATATAAACCATGGGCCCGGCTAACAAAGGTACTAGAACCTTCTAGCTGATGGTAAAATCTTGGTCTCTGCCTATCGCCGGGACGTGTGATGCGGAGGCTTCCGTCCCCAAGGACGGACTGGGAAGTTATTCCCCTTCAACTTGACCAGCTTAATCACCTAAAGCCTATGGATGAATCTCAACCGTATCCACGTCACATTCAAGGTCGATTAATTGGCTTATTTGAATGCTGAAAAACCGCCTTTTCGATGCTTTTAGTATGGTGACACTAAACTGAAGCGTTCATAAAACGAATAATTGATCCAGCGTAGATTTGAGTTTCAGCGTAAGCCCTAGTTACTAACTTTCCTCCCTTTCCTTACCTAGGGCAGGCTTTCCATCTTAATACTAGAAAGAGACTTTCAGCTTTCACTCTTAATGAATGCAGTAACGGGCGGTTTCCTAAGGGTTTTCCTTACCCTGCTATCGATTCAATTCGTGCCAGCTACGCTTCCTCTTCTAGAACAGTGACAGCCTAGTCTGATTCCCCCTTCCGAAAGTGCCACACATGCCTACTTACTTAGGTCAATCAGTTCCTTCCGTCGCCTTCCCCAGTAGCCCCTTTTGCCCTGTCCTCTTCTATTCCTATTCAACTTGGAATTTATTAAAGTAAGACACTAAAGCATTCAAGCAGGTAAGACAGTGACGAACTCGTCCATTAACTATGCCAGTTGCTTTCAAACAGAGGGCATATTAGAGTAGAGCACCCGCTCATTCTCTTCCTTAGCACAAGCACTAAGCGATAATAATTGTTTTATTTACTTATTTTTGAGAACAACTAAGCGATAATAATTCCTTTATTTACTTATTAAAGTAGTTACCGGAATGCTCATTTTTTGTCCATAAGTTCTCCTCGCCGTAATTCTCTCTGGAAGTCGCCCCTACAACCCCTTGACTCCTGCGGGCTACGTTCGAACTAAACGAGAGTAAGTAACCCCGAGAGAACGGACTGACTACTAGGAGGGGGAAGGACCTGCGCCTAGCTAACGGAGTTCACGAGGAACCGACTTCAGTTAGTGAAGCGAGGCCTCAAACATCAAACCATATCTTACTGAATAATCTGACTGAACCGAGTGAGGTATAGACAGATTATATTATATCACAGCTTGTGTTGTGGCGAGACGAAGGCTTGCTTACCGGACAAGAAGGATTAGACTTTAGACCCACTAATGGACTATAGCGAACGGAGAGAAACAAACCTAAGTCACTACTGTATTGCGAACCATAAGGAACAAACGCACTACCAGTGACTGGCTAAAAGATAGAACACTCTTTCCTATTCCTACTCCAGGCAAGTAGTACGGATACGGACTATAACTCCAGCCTACTGCTCCATACAGAGTACGGATTCAGGGATTTCAAACACTCTAATGGACTATAACGAGCTGAGTAGTGTAGTACTAAAGCCCTGAGTGACTCTTGGCTGCCCTCAGTGATAGACGCAATTACTTTGATTACTCTATTCCTACGAAACGCGCCAATAAAGAGTGGGGGAAGGGACGGATTTGAGACTACCGATGTCTGACGTGCTGATACATAGAGCAGCCGGGTAGTGGATTTTTTAGAAAGAGTGTTTCCTCCTTTTATTAGAGTATAGGTGTTTCCCTCTTCTCTTCTCCGTGTGTATTGAATGATGGAATCAACTACGAGACCGATTGGATAGTGGATTCCGGTTGCTCACATCACTGGTGATATGAGTAAGTTCCTAAGGCTACAAAAGTACAAAGGTAACGATGCAGTTGTCACGGCGGACAACACTGTACATCCAGTGGAGCATGTGGGTGACCTGCCCATTTCGCCCATGAAAGGAGGATCCAAAGTCTTGGAGAACGTTTACCACGTTCCGGGAATGAAGAAAAACTTGGTATCGGTTCCTCAGATTACAGCAGCTGGGCACTATGTGCTTTTCGGTCCAGAGGATGTCAAAGTATTGGCGAACGCAGATGTTCGTGGAGACATCCTAATGGAAGGCAGAAAGGTGAAGAAGCAAGAATGAATCTATTAATCTATTAAAGCTGTCTTTGATTGATCTTCGAAGCTCTCCTAAGGAACTACTACTCAAATGAAAGAAAGAGTCCCACCTACGAGTTTTTGCCTTACTCAGCGGAACCAGGACTACCCCTTTCATGCAGAATCTGTGAATGCGCTTACCTTGACTAACCTACCCGCCTAGATAAAGGAAGGATACCGAATGCTTATCTTCATAAACATCATAGAAGAAGTCTAACTAGAGTCATTATTAGGAGGAACCTTATTGGATTGATAATGAAAACCAGACTAGAGACGAGGAACTTGCACCGAAGAACAACAATACGGTCTACCGGACTGAGACCGACAGACTGCTATCAAGCGGGAGAGAAGGTTGCTCCAGATGAGAGTTGGTCGTGTATATTGCTTTCTCGCCTAACTACAGGTAAGATTCACTACCTCTTCTATCAATATAGCTAGTATAAAGCCTATTCCTTTCCGAAACTGTACGGTACGATTACGATGGTGGATTACTTATTCCGATCTACATCTCCTCGTGCTCGCCTCTGCCTTGCCTGCGGATGATGCCTTTCACCACTTCTTCCTACTCATATTCAATATTCTTTTTTGGCTCGAACTTTATTTTGAGCCGAGACTGTCTTTGTTGAGCTCTACGCCTTTGCCTTTGCCCACGAATTGCGCCTAGAACAGGGGATAAAAGAACATAATTACATTATCCCTTCGACGACTGAGCCGGGGCTTGCCCCTTTCATTTCACATGGAATTGATCGCCTATTTAAAGTAATATTCCATATTACCCTCGCTGACAACGTACCTATCTTAGAAATTCCTCCTATATTTACTGGATCTTGGGTAACTTAGACTGAGATTGGAACTTGATTTGATCATTCGCTCCTCATTCTTAACGAGATGAGCTCATTCATTCCTTGCGCTTAGTTACCTTCATTCATTCCTCCACGGAGAGAGGCTCTATGAAAGAAGAGAATACGGAGCAACCTTCGCCTGAGACGGGGCTTCCTTAGAGTGGACAGAGACTGTGATCCTAGCTTTCTGACTGGGCAAGCAGCTCCTACCGAATTTGCTCCTAGACTGCTTTCAAGGTTCACGTTCACTACGGACAGCAGGGACGGAAACTCCTACTGGCGTTCCTCGTTACTTGACTGACCCACAATCCATTAAATAAGTTCAGTTCAACCTGAGATTCCATTTCTACAGAACGGAGAAAGGGGAGAGCGGGGAAGTTGTTGAGTAAGTCAGTTCAGTGTTCAAGCGGATTGGCAGTCAAGTAAGGATAAGATCTATCTCAAGTAGGAAAGGAGTGAAAGTCAAGGCCCTGGAATTCAGTTCCGTAGGGAAATCAAGATAGGTGGTTTGCTCACCCGTAAAAACGAGGCGCTAAGAAAGAAGAAGTTAAGTCTACGCTAGGAACGAGTTCCGGGCTAAGGACGAAGCAAGTGCTTTAACCCTCCTATTGATTCTTTCTGGTAAATCCCTCTTCGCCTCGAGTCTGGTAGTACTAAAAAAGGTTTGCTGCTCTTCTTCTTTCTGAAAGATAGCTATTCTTCGCCTCTCGAAAGAGGCTACGTACCTGTTAAACGATAAGCGCTACGCTTTTCCCTAGGGCTTTTACTTCTTGTCTACAGCAGTTCAAGTACGAGAAAATGAATTCCTCTAGCTAAGTTCCCTGTCGAGAGGGAAGAAAGGAGAATTTACTTCGGGGCTTAAGGTAGTCCAGTCACCCTCAGGTCATAATAGAGTCTAGTATGACATCGGTAGGAAGATAATGCAGCTAAGCCGAGACTTGCTTCTGAGGCATTTCAGACTTTACTTGCTGTTGCCGATATGATCTTTTCTCTTGTTTCAGAAGTGGAGTTTGCTGCTATCGTAGATAAGAGTGACGGAATTGATAGAGCGAAATCCACCCGGAAAGAAGAACTGCAGCTCGATTTGAGATGAAATCTGGCAATAGCTCTAGGGCTGGTTCTGCACCAGATAAGAGAGTTGGGATTGAGCTTTTACTAAAGGACCTATTATTGTTATTGTCAATTCCCAGTCTTAAGACGATTATCCCGGATTCACCGACATTAGCTTCCGAACAAGCTCATGCCATCTCGTGAGTAATAGAAATCCTTTTCCTTCGTTGTTGCATCGGAATGCTAGTGCAATAAAATAAGACTTTATGAAGGCTGTGAGGGAGCTGCTTTGAGAGAAATTATGCCTATTTAATTCATTTTCTTCGATAGCATCCGATTACTGAACACCTTCAAAATCCGACGGCACACTGAAACAACTCAAGCGAAAGAAGCCCGCATACCCACTCTTCTCTCTCCCCCCTTGCCTTGGGCTTGGGGGCCTCGTTGTCGCCTTTGGCTTCAACTACTTTTGCTTCAGGGAACAGATAGCTTGCTGCCCAAGCTTACCTCCCAAAAAACAAGCCATATAGAGTGAGCTACCCGAGTGGAAAAGGTAAGAAAAGTCTTGGCTACGGAGGGAAGTAAGCAAGAAGTTCTGGTTGCGGGCTAACGTAACGGCTTTCAATCGTGTAGTTCAGTCTGGGCGTAAGGCCTATCTATAGTCCGGTCGGAAAGGCATCAGTTGTTGGGCTAGTAAGGCTCTTTCTTTCGCGGGCAGGTTACAGTTAGTTAACTCTATCCTTTTCGCCATCCTGGTCTTCTCTTTTATTCCTTCCTCAAGGAGTAATCCAGCGGGTTTAGCATATTCTCCATGCCTTTCTCTAGAAGTGATCTTGACCATAGAAGGGCCAAGGTTGCTTGGGCTACGGTCTGTCTTTCTAGATTGCCTAGGAATCTCCAAAATGGAATCTTTGAATCATGCAGCTTTGCTCAAGCACATATGGCACCTCCGCTCAGATGGGGATCATGGTCTCCCCTCCGGATCTTTGTTGTCCTCCTCAACCAACATATTGATATACTAAGGACTGGCGAATTCACACTTCTTCAAGTTCAGCCCCGTGCTTCAAGGCAGGCATCCGAAACAGATCTGGGACTTTGCACATGCTCTTACCATGTCCCACTGAAACCCGGGATGTTGAGGATACCAATACAGAGTGAGAACAGTATGGTAACCTACATAACTCATCAGCCTCATGGATGGACACGATCCCTTACCCTGTGCTATAAGTCGCGCCTTAGCCTATCTTGAGAAGGAAGAAATAGTTAGGTTGGACGGCCGAGGTACCTTACTTCCCAACTGAAGGAGATGTCTAAATGTCATTAGATACGGAATTGGAAGATAGAAAGGATGGTTCGGTCCCCCCATAAAAATCGCCTTAGCATTTAGCATCTCTATCTTCATTCCTTCCCATAGGCATTAGCCCCTTCCCATAGGCATTAGCCTCAGAATCTCCATCTGATCTGAATCCCATTCACATCGTGTGAAGCCAAATCTGAAGTTTGATTCAGAGCTAGTTTCAAACTATAGGGTAGGGGCTCTTCCCGCGCTATTGCGTACGTACTTAGCTAGTTTAGGGCTTCTATCGCGCTATTATAGCTAATTTTAGGCTAAAAACACGGGGTTTTAAAGCTAGAGACGTTCAATTCATGCTTTTTTATGATAGCTATTTAATCTTGTTAGTTAATCCATGCCATGGTCGCCCCCGTCACAAAGTTGCTAATGGCTTTCGGTACGCCGTGCGCACGAAAGGATCTCAACTGGTGTAGGGTTCTCGTCCCACAGACCCCATTTCGGTGCCATTGCAGTGGGCTCACTGGGCCCTCCAGTTTTTCCGATCGCTCTTCTTGCGCGCGAAGTACAGCAAGCTATAGCCACTTTGCTTCCAAGCGCGGATCGCTAATCAAGTTGAGAGATCGGTCCTGACGTCGAACAGGTTGCCTCCCTAGGCGCGTCGGTGCGCGCGAAGGTTTTGTGGGCCCTTGATCCGATCCCTCTCTTGACTCGCAAGACGCGCTTTACTCACCATAGAATATAGAATAGATCGAGGAAGCAACCATTGCCTGCTTGTCAGGCCAGATTCCATCCGATCTTGTTTGACTGCTTATATACATAATTAGTTAACCCTTCCAAATAGCCCAGAAAATGACAGCCATCAAAAGGCCTAAGCACATATAGCCTCGGCCTGTCCAAATGATGTTCAGCGGTCTCTACCCAAGTAGCTGTGGCCCATGATCCAAAGGACCCGCAACCAGTCAATCATGCTATCCTTACCTTCCAACCAATCGGCCAATCACGCTATCCTTACCTTTCAACCAACCCCTTCGATTCCGCTTCTGCAGCAGTATATAATCTCGGTCCCTTACCTTGATGCCTACAGCTCAATTTGTTTTCCAGTGATGGCAAGAATCCGCGAAATACTTCTTTTTATTTTTCTTCTTCTTGTGTTGTTTCTGAATGGCATCATAGCTACACGAGGGAAAGCGATGCTGCCCACTCTGCCGCAAAAGGGGGCCGCTTTATTCCCCCCAAAAATGCCAGTTCCACCATCAGGGCCCAGCAAGCAGCATAATTGTGTTCCGAGGCTGCGTTTCATTCCAGCAACAGTAGTATATGGTTCAAAACGCCTTGTTCCATCCGGCGCGAATCCCCTCCATCACTAGTATAGTGGAGGTGTTATTTGTATTGCAATAATGAATAAATGTACGAACACAAATAATGAGCAGACCAGCCCACTTTTATATGTGGGTTCATTTCATAATGTATTTTTGTTTTGAATAAAGAAGCGCGCTCCTGTTAGTGTAACGTAGGTGTCTTTCTCGGTTGATGGATGGGATAAATGCCTATATCGCTTTGTAATGTTATTGTCATGTTGATGCTATATTAAAGAATATAATCTAAAAAAGTTGCTCAAGACTTAGTCCCATTCTTTATAATTGTCTTTCTCGTACTGTGTAAACGAACTTCAAGTCTTAATTGTGTACTCAACAGGAAGCGTCACAGCCTAGGTTTGGGCCACCCCCGATGTCGATCTGCAGTAATAGTTTTCGAAAGTAGTTTTCCGAGGTAGGTTCTATTTTAACCTAGAGCGATTTGCCTGCTTCTTTCTAGGCTATAGTTTACCTGTATCATGCAAATGTCCAACACTTAGGTGCTTTCTAAGATCATCCTATATGAAAGATGTATGACATGTGTGGATAATGAATGACTTGCATGGTATGCAATCTGAACGTCCACAGAGTACAAAAGGTAAGACCTAATAAGAGAAATGAGCTTAGCACAACACGATATGGGATAGAAACCTAATCCTAAAAGGAGAAAACCCATCACTGAACAATCATAGGAATAGAAGAAATAGGTTCAGACCAAGTGACAGAACTCTCTATGAGTTGGGCTACATAAAAGATCCTATTCTAAAATGGATGTAGCTTAACTAAAGCCCAATGCCAAGCAAAGCCCTAGACTACAAGTGAAGAAATTGGGTTCAACTAAGCCCTTAACCCAACATGAGGTGGAGCCTTAACCCGACACAAGATGGGACCCTATTAGGATAGTGGGCTTAGTCAGCCCAACATAGGTTGTCAACCAAAAAGGAGAAGTTCCCGCGATTTAAGGTTTATGGATATCCTACCCTAAGACGAGAGGATTGGGCTTAGAATAAGACCCATCGGTGGATAAGATCACATCCTCATGACAAGAGGTGTACACGTTAGGCCTCACTCAAGGTAATAGGCCAAACCTAACGAGTCCAAACAAATTGGATCTTATTGTATGACAAAACCACAGATTGGGCTTAATTCAAGGCCCAGAAAAGATGGGATGGGTTGAATCCATAAACCGCTCCGTGGGGTCCAATGACTCTCAGAATGGCTTAGAATTGCACACAATTGCTATAACTTGGGTCTAGTCATAATCCTTATGGGCTCAAGTCGTATTGGATCCTAAGTCTCACACATCGGGCTTAATTCAAAGCCCTTCCCTATTTATTCTAAAGGTCCA